ATTACCAAACTCTAGTAGAAAAGAAAAAGGCTCTTAATAATTTTTTTGATTATACATAATTATATAATTGCCAATACAAATTTAGTTCTTTTTACAAACTTTATGTTAATAAATCCAAGGATCTAGAAATTCATTTCGGACAATTGAACCTTCTCAAACTGTTTCTTTTTAAGAACCAAAAATATTTGTGCTAAAATAACGGATGCCAAGAAAAACAAAAGGCCTTGGACACGTAATGGATCTTGAAGTACTATTTCCGCATCCCCCTGACCAAATCCACCTACATTAGGATTACTCGTTAATGGTTGATCAAGTTGGACGGATTCTCCTTCTGAAACAAGAAGTTCAGGCCCAGGGGGGATAATATCCACCACTTGACGCCCATCCGATGCATCCACTATGGTTATTTCGTATCCTCCTTTTTCTTTTCGTATGATTTTGCTTACTATACCCGCTGCTGTAGCATTATAAACATTATTGTTACTCTTGCTACCGTCGGGATAAATCTGACCCCTTCCCCTGTTCCCGCCTACGTATATGGGATATTTTAAGAAGTGAACATCTTTCTTAGTAGCGGGGTCCGGGGAAAGAATAGGAAAGGTGATTTCGCTATATTTCTGACCAGGAACAGGACCTATCACAAGAATATTTTTTTTAGTCGGGCGGTAGTTCTGAAAAGACAGATTGCCTATCTTTTCTTTAATCTCGGGCGAAATACGATCGGGGGGGGCTAATTCAAACCCTTCAGGTAAAATAAGAACAGCCCCCACATTCAAAGCCCCTTTTTTACCATTAGCGAGAACTTGTTTTAATTGCATATCATAAGGAATTCGAACAACCGCTTCAAATACAGTATCAGGAAGTACCGCCTGTGGAACCTCAATATCCACGGGTTTATTAGCTAAATGGCAATTGGCACATACAATACGGCCGGTCGCTTCGCGTGGATTTTCATAACCCTGCTGTGCAAAAATGGGATAGGCATTTGAAACGGGTGCCCCAGTTATTATATATATCATGAGCGATACGGAAATGGATCGAGTAATCTCTTCCTTTATCCAAGAAAAAAGGGTATTTATAGTTTGCATGGTCCAATCATTGGTATCGAAAATTTATACAATAAAATTAGGTAGGTTCTTAGTCTAGTATAGTTCCCTATCTATGATTCTGCTATGTACTAAAAGAATTTTATTGTAATGGAATAGAATATAGGAGGAATCGAATCCCTTGTATGAGTAAAAAGAATAAGTACAGTTTTGAATGTTTTGCTTATGTACAAAGTAACAACCAACCATTCTAATTGGATCAGTGAATCATTTTTCAGTCATTCATTGAATGATAAATCACTACAAGTGAGGGAGATACACGATTTAAATAACGGAAAATCAAATATTTTAAAATTGTATCTAGAATGACCGGAAAGGTAGAAACAAGACCGGATATAATTTGATCATTATGAGCAAATCCAAAATCTTTGTAGACAGATCCAATCATTAGTTCCCAACCGTGGGGCGAATGGAATCCTATACATAAATCAGTTACTAAAAGAATGGAAAAGGCTTTGATTGTGTCGCTTAAGTTATATAGAAATTCTTGAACCCAATAGTTAAGAATAACAAGTTCTTCATTACCTAGCATAGAATAACCACTTAGAATAACGAAACAGATCATATTTGTCGAGAAGTGCAAAATCGTATGGATACAATCTTCATTGTGCATCTTGATCAATTGGATCGTTTCGTTGTAGATTCCGATACGAAGCTTTTCTAGATGTGTTCCCGGGTATTCCTTTATCATTTCGTCCAAGAGTAAGAGTTCCTCTAATTCTATGAATTTTTTTAGAATACTCTTTTCTTGAATATCATTCAAAAAAATTTCGGATTGCCTAGTATCCCACCAATTAGTAACCCAAGATTCCAGACTTTTAGTAAATGAGAGAGAGATCCACCAGGGCAAAAATACTATAGATGCAAGATATAGAAGGGGAATGAATGCTTTCTTTTTTGCCATTTTTTCGTCTTTGAATTTTTAATGAACTCACCCCATTCGTTGACGCTATACGATACTAACTAATATTCCTATCAAGGATCAGTTCTATTACAAGTTATCGAGCCCACGAATCTATTCCCCGCTTTTTTTGTGTATGATTCAGCGGTTAGTACTTGAATTTATAAATAATACAGAAATGGAATAAAAAAGAATCCACTTCGAATAAAGAGATTGTTTCCAAATCTATCACTTGCTAAAATTCGAAGAGAGTGACCCCTTTCAATAAAGAAATGCATGAAAGAGCCCCTTCAAGTAACAAATATTATTCAGATTTGGAAACGAAAGAACTCTCTTTCTATCAAAATATCCAATTTTTTGAAAAAAAACGACGCATAGTCCGGGAATAATTGAGAGAATTTTCTGAAGAATATTGTGATTCTGATAAAAAAAATGACTACCAAAACAAGACAAAAAAGCTATCGTTATAAGCATCCCAATCGTTTGGTAATTAAGAAGTACAAAAAGGGATAAAAAGAAAAATTGATTGACAAAACAAAAAAAAAAGAGAATCTACAAGATATAATCTCTCTATTGAAAAGAAAAAAAGCATTCATTCTTTTCATTTCAGTTTCAATTCATTTTTTAAAATACTTCAATTGGTACACGCAAGAAATAAGCCAATTCAGCAGCTTTTTGCTCAAGTTCTCGTGGAGTCAAATTCTCATCAGTACGAGTCAAAGGAATAGCGCCATGGCCTCTGATTTCCATATAAAGGACACGACGAGCATAAATACCCTCTTTCACTTCTATTCTGATGGACTGGACGTCTTTCATAAAGAATTGGAGGAAGATGCGACGATTTTTTCCAGGAAATCCCCAACGAAAAATACACACTATTCCTTCTTTTCTATCGAACCGATCATAACCACTACCTACATTCCACGAAATTGTGCACCACAAATAAGAGCTAATAAAGAGACCCGCAATTCCGTAGAAAGACATCACGATCCCCTGTGGAAAAAAAATGATTTGCGTAGGCGGAAATAAAGATATCAAATTTCTACCAAGATAACTGGAAATTCCAACTAATAAAAACCCTAATGAACCTAAAAAAAGGATAAAGGCCCAGCAGAAATTACTTGTTTTTCGAGACCCCGCTATAAGTTCTATCCATATATGTTCTGATCGCCAATTCATACTAGATCTAGTTGCATTTTATTGAAATTGAGAGAATAACCCAAATTAATTTGACTTTTTGTGTGTTTCCGAAATAACTCTCATCAACTAGCACTATTCTGATGTGAACTTTTATTTTAGGAGTAATTCATCGAATTGGTTAGATATAAAATAATAATATCCATTTCGCATGATTTCCTATAGATATCCACATACATATAGATATATTCACTTTACATTTAAGGCATTCGCCCCGATCCCGATTTGATTTCGTTGCAAATAGCTATAATTTATTTACTCATATATCATGTTTACACACGAATAACAATAATAGTTTCTTTATGTTCGGGGGAAACCACATCACATATTTTATTCTAAGAAATAGATATCTGTGTTATGGTCTAAGTCTAAATCTTGAAAAAAAAAACAAAATAGATGAGATTTAGCCCCATCATATCGATACCTAAAAAATCTTGTTTTTTTGAATATGAAGAGATAAAGAAGCCATCGCGATTGCCGGCAATATTAGGCCCACGAAAGGCACAAAAAAAGAGGGTAAATTTGTCATAAAATGGATACCTGGATTTACTATTTTTACCTGTTATTGTTATATTGTTATTTATATTGTTATAAAGGTATCTTATAATCATTATTTCTAATTCATATAGAATTATACTAAGCATATCTAAGTGAGTATATGTGATATAATAAAAAATATATAAATATAATAAAATAAGTGCAAGGAATGTCGAACTAAATAAATATAATTTTTCATCTTTCTACATGAAATATATATATATATGATAATCGCCTTTTTTATTATCTTGTTTTTGTCTTATAATTTGAATTTCATAAAATGGAATAAAATAAAGAAAGAGTTTCTTACAACTTCCTGAAAAATTTGTTACAATCCGATCCGGGAATAGGGAGTCTTAGTAAAACTGGGGATTCTAAAAAAATATCGAAAGATGCAAGATTCTGTACTTTTCACTTTTAAATTTTCTATATTTGAATTATATACACATAAGAAGAGAACGTGAAATTCGCTTTATTCTCCTTGCCTAATTTTAATTTAGCGGAAGAAGGAATGCATTCTTTTTTTTTTGATAGAGGTTTTTACTGATTAGTAATCGGGAATGTCGGTAAAAAAAAAATGATCCGCATAATTATTTTTACAATTTAATCTTATGTTATCAAATGCTACCAAGCCAAAATCCGTAGAATGGATTTTGGCTTTGATTTCTATAAACTAAATAACTACTCGTTTTATAAAAAAAAAATAATAATTTATATTTTGATTAATTAATATATTTTTTTTATTAAGGATCCGCTTGATTGAATTTTGATTCAGAGAAAAGAAAGCGTGGAGCTGAAATAACTCACTCAGAACGTCTTTTAAAAGATTACGTGGTACGATTAGGTCGAATTGGCCCTTATGGAATAAATATTCAGCCGTTTGTGAGCCCTCAGGTACTGTCGTATTCAATGTTTGTTCAATTACTCTTTTACCCGCAAATGCAATGTAGGCATTGGGTTCGGCAATAATGATATCGCCCAACATACCAAAACTGGCTGTCACCCCACCAGTAGTAGGAGATGTAAGGATTGATACATAGAATAACTTTTTCTTTGATTGATAATCATATAAAGCGGAAGCTATTTTAGCCATTTGCATCAAGCTCAAACTTCCTTCTTGCATGCGTGCTCCTCCGGAAGCACACACTAGAATAAGAGGCAAAAACTGATTGGTAGCATATTCGATCAAACGAGTGATCTTCTCGCCAACTACGGAGCCCATACTACCCCCCATAAACTGAAAATCCATAACCCCAATT